AGCATAGTATTGTCCGATTCATGAGGATACATAGAAGTGTATTTATTTCCAAAGGAAGTACTAAAGTATCGCATCTGATTTCTTATATTATTATCAATTTTATATGTATCTTTTGAAAAAAAAGATACCTTAGTATTCATTGTTGAGAAAAGAAAATTTGGATTGGCTTCTTTAAGTACTTCTTTTTTTCCCCATAAAGAAATAGAAAAGAAGGAGCTCTTTATAGTGCTACTGTAATTTTGAAAATGAACACGCAAATACCCATCAAAAGTAAGTAAATACACCCGAAACATATAAAATGCAGTTAATCCTACAGTGAAAAAGGCTATTATAGCGAAAATTGGCGAATATAACCAACTATCATTAAGAATTTCATCTTTGGACCAAAAGCATGCAAGAGGCGGAATACCACAAAGAGAAAATGTACCTAATAAAAAACAAATTCTTGTAATTGGAACATATCTTTTTAAACCACCCATAAGAACCATATTTTGACTTTTATCTGGTGAATATCCAACAATGGGTTCCATTGAATGAATGAGAGATCCAGATACTAAAAACAATAAAGCTTTAGAATAAGCATGAGTAATCAAATGGAATAAAGCAGCTCGATAAGACCCTATACCTAGAGCTAACATAATATAACCCAATTGCGACATTGTAGAATATGCTAAACTTCTTTTAATGTCTTTTTGGGCAAGAGCCAAAGTAGCTCCTAATAATACTGTTATTATGCCTATTAAAGAAATGAGATTCATTATGTAAGGTATAACTACGAAAAGAGGAAGAAGCCGAGCTACAAGAAAAATTCCGGCTGCTACCATAGTGGCAGCATGAATAAGAGCCGAAATAGGAGTGGGGCCTTCCATGGCATCGGGTAACCATACGTGAAGAGGAAATTGTGCGGATTTAGCAACTGCACCGACAAATAATAAAGAAGCACACAGAGTAGCAAATAAAGAATTTAACTCATTATTATGAATCAAGTTATTAACTATTTCGAACAAATCCCGAAATTCTAAACTACCTGTTATCCAATAAAGACTTAAGATTCCTAATAATAAACCAAAATCCCCTATACGATTAGTTACAAAAGCTTTCTGACAAGCACTTGCTGCAATAGGTCGTGTGAACCAAAAACCTATTAATAAATACGAGCACATTCCCACGAGTTCCCAAAAAATATGAATTTGTATCAAATTAGAACTAGTAACTAATCCCAACATGGAAGTATTGAAAAAACTCATATAAGAAAAAAATCTCAAATATCCTTGATCGTGAGACATATAATTGTCACTATAAATAAGAACCAAAATTCCAACACTAGTAATTAACATCGACATAATAGAAGAAAGTGGGTCGATCAAGTGTCCGAACTCTAAGGAAAAATCACTATTGATGGTCCAAGACCATAGATATTGATAGATAAAACTTCCATTTATTTGCTGAATAGCCAGATTAACCGAAAACCCCATAGCTATACTTAGAAGTAAAACACTAGCAAAGACCCCAATACGGCGAATATTTTTTGTTGCTGTTGGAACAAGCAAAAGTCCAAACCCTATTGACATAGTAATTGGAAGTGGAAGAAAGGGTATTATCCATGCGTATTGATATATATGTTCCATAAGAAAACTAAGTTGTATTTTTTCTTATTTTATTAATTTAGTTGTTTCCGATTCACCAACTCTTATATTTTTTGAAAGGAATAATAAAAAGAAATTAACAAATTACAATTGATAGGTTAATGTTTAAATGATATGAACAAATAACTACGAAAGTGTTATTTCCCTCTTTTTATCTAAAGATAAAGAATATGAAATATTTAATCATTCTAGTAATACTATTACTATCTAGTAATACTATTACTATTCTATTCTGGTGATATATAATAATATAGTAAGTAATAAAGAGTTACACAAAAAAAAGAGTACTTTATTTGAATATAGTATCCAGCAATAACTCAAGTTAAAAAAGAAAAAGCACTTAACTAGTTAAGTGCTTTGACTGATTACCTAACTCATTGTGAAATTCATTGGATTCCAATCCAATAAGAAAAACTTATGTTTATTGTGAATTCCATGAGATTCCTTACTTCATATACAACTGAACTCAAAAATAACGAAGAAAATAGCTAAGGTTATTTTATAACGTTTATCAGATAATGGAATATTTTGTTTAACAGATTGACTAATAATTCGAATTTTAACTTAAATTAAAAAAATGACGTTATGAACTTAATAAATAAAAAATTACTTTTTTCTTTTCTTCTATTTCTTTTTTAATGTACTATGTTATACCATGTGTGATACACATGTGTATATACACATTCTATATATGTGAAATTTGTATGTTATCAAAAAATAATTATTATAAATATTATTATTCACGGAATAAGTATAGATAAAGAAAGAACTATCTATATTGAACAATACATGTCTTTCACATACAACAATAAAAATTAGTAACTTTTTTTGAATGGCAGTTCCAAAAAAACGTACTTCTATGTCAAAAAAACGTATTCGAAAAAATATTTGGAAAAAAAAGGGATATTTGGCTGCAGTAAAAGCTTTTTCTTTAGCTAAATCGGTTTCCACGGGACATTCAAAAAGTTTTTTTTGTGCCACAAACAAGTAATAAAGCCTTGGAATAATTTAAATCAACATGTCACAAAGAACTTACATTTCATTTTTTAAGTGAAATTATTTGTATTAATTAACTATAATGGTAATGTATTGATGTATTGAACTCCTCAATATTAATTATAACTAGCTGCTGTGTTATGTAGAATAAAAATTGTTCTTTCTATTGGTTTTTTATTATTCTTTTTTATTTTTTTCCTATCAATTAACTTTTCACAATAGAATTCTATTTTTCTATTGTGAAAAGTACAGTAGAATTATGATAGAGATTAAAACTCTCTTGTTATATGTCTAGCTAAAATCCATTTCGAAAATATATTAGGATAAATTAACAATTATTTATAGAACAAAGAAGATTAATACGTAATTAGAGTAAGGGATCGAAATCATTAGAAAAATTACTTGATTTAGTGATGAAATTGGGATAGGATGAAATCCTAGTTATTTGGTTTTGTTCATTGAAAAAATGCATTTTTTCATAATGTTTCCTAAACTATATTGAATCGGCGAATCTCGACGTTTCAACAAGAATTTACTATTATTATTTCAAGTAAGCCGCCATGGTGAAATTGGTAGACACGCTGCTCTTAGGAAGCAGTGCTAGAGCATCTCGGTTCGAGTCCGAGTGGCGGCATTCCCTAATTTCCTAAAAGGAAGACAATAGATCCTATAATGTATTCAATTTGCAATTTCTATTCTGTATAATGGGAACCCTTTTATGATATTTGCGACTTTAGAACATATATTAACTCATATCTCTTTTTCTATCATTTCCATTGTGATTATGATTTATTTGATGATCTTATTAGTTCACGAAATGATAGAACTACGCGATTCGTCGGAAAAAGGCATAATAGCTATTTTTTTCTCTATAACAGGATTATTAATTACTCGTTGGATTTATTCGGGACATTTTCCGTTAAGTAATTTATATGAGTCATTAATCTTCCTTTCATGGAGTTTCTCCATTATTCATATGATTCCATATTTTAGAAATCATAAAAATGATCTCCAGACAATAACTGCACCAAGTGCCATTTTTATCCAAGGCTTTGCTACGTCGGGTCTTTCAACTGAAATACATCAATCTGTAATATTAGTACCAGCTTTACAATCTCAGTGGTTAATGATGCACGTAAGTATGATGTTATTGAGCTATGCAGCTCTTTTATGTGGATCGTTATTATCAGTTGCTCTTCTAGTCATTACATTTAGAAAAAAAATAGATATTTTTTGTAAAAGCAATAATTTCTTAATTAAGTCATTTTTATTTGGTGAGACCGAATACTTAAATGAGAAAAGAAGTGTTTTTAAAAACACTTCTTTTCTTTCATTTCGAAATTATTACAAATATCAGTTAACCCAACGTTTTGATTATTGGAGTTATCGTATCATTAGTTTAGGATTTACCTTTTTAACCATAGGCATACTTTCGGGAGCAGTATGGGCTAATGAGGCATGGGGATCTTATTGGAATTGGGACCCAAAAGAAACTTGGGCATTTATTACTTGGGCGATATTCGCAATTTATTCACATACTAGAACAAATCAAAGTTTGCAAGGTACGAATTCGTCACTTGTGGCTTGTATAGGATTTCTTATAATTTGGATATGCTATTTTGGAATAAATCTGTTAGGTATAGGTCTACATAGTTATGGTGCATTCAGATTACCACCTAATTGAATAAAATAAGTTAGATGAAGAATACATAAGAACATCGTTCATATCCATATATGTTCATATCCCTATATAATGAAATTTTGTGCGCGTTTTTGAGAACTATTTGAATAATTCCTTCGTTTAAATAGTTCTCAAAAAGCGAGATGCCTCTCATTTAAGATTCTAATTCACTTTCTTTGTTTTTTTTTTTGCATTGTACAACCAACGATTTAAAAAATCTGAAAATCACAGTTATTTTATAAGGCTTTCTGCCTCATTAATGAAAACTATCTATGAAAGTAATTAGATAAGATAGTTTGTACCTTATCAACAGATAGCGAAAAAACGAAATCCGGATAAATACCAATCGCTATTACGGGTAGAAAAATACAGATCGAAACAAATAGTTCTCTTGGGCCAGAATCCACTAAATGAAAATTCGAATTTAGGCCATTGAATAGCTTATACCCATAGAACATCTGACGTAACATAGATAATAAATAAATAGGAGTTAATATAATTCCAATTGCCACTACAGAAGTAATTAATATTTTTGGCATTAAAAGATATTTTGGACTGGTAATTATTCCAAAAAATACTACTAATTCCGCAACAAAACCACTCATCCCCGGCAATGCAAGAGAAGCCATCGAAAAACTACTGAACATGGTAAATATTTTTGGCATTGGGATGGATATACCCCCCATTTCGTCTAGATAAAGAAGACGTATTCTATCACAACTCGTTCCCGACAAGAAAAAAAGTGCAGCACCAATAAAGCCATGAGAGATTATTTGTAAAATGGCTCCGTTAAGTCCCGTGTCGGTTATAGAAGCAATTCCTATAATTAGGAAACCCATGTGAGATACGGAGGAATAGGCTATTCTCTTTTTTAAATTTCGTTGACCGAGAGAGGTTGAAGCTGCATAGATTATTTGCATAGTTCCCACTATTACCAACCAGGGGGAAAATAGAGAATGAGCGTGGGGTAATAATTCCATATTAATCCGAATCAATCCATATGCTCCCATTTTTAATAAGATTCCAGCTAGAAGCATACATGTACTGTAATGTGCTTCTCCATGGGTATCTGGTAACCATGTATGCAGGGGTATAATCGGCGATTTGACAGCATAAGCAATGAGGAAACCAAAATAGAATATTATTTCCAATGACACAGGATATGATTGATTAGCTAATTTTGCAAAATACAATGTTGGTTCGTTGAAACCATACAAACCCATACCTAGAACTCCTATTAAGAGAAAAATAGAACCCCCTGCAGTGTACAAAATAAACTTTGTAGCCGAGTACAGACGTTTCTTTCCCCCCCACATGGATAAAAGTAAGTAAACAGGAATTAATTCTAACTCCCACATGATGAAAAAAAGTAATAGGTCCCGAGAAGAAAATAATCCTATTTGACCACTATACATCGCTAACATGAGGAAATAGAACAATCGTGAATTTCGAGTAACTGGCCAAGCTGCTAAAGTAGCTAAAGTAGTGATAAATCCTGTCAGTAAAATGGGTCCTATGGAAAGTCCATCGATTCCCAGTCTCCAGTGAAAATCAAAAATATTAATCCAATTGAAATCCTCTTCCAATTGGATTAATGGATCGTCTAATTGAAAATGATAACAGAATACATAGGTCGTTAGCAGAAGTTCTAATGTACAAATACATATAGTATACCATCGAAAGACCTTATTCCCCCTATAGGGAATAAAAAAAATAGAGGAACCCACAAATATTGGCAAAACTACAATTATTGTTAACCAAGGAAAATAACTCGTGATAAAGACAAGATACACTTTGACCAGAAAAACCCGTACTCAGAATAATATATATTTTATTTATTGAGTACGGGTTTTTGTCGGTAAAGAGGAATCAAAAGATTCAAGTGGAGTTTTTTGTAACGTATCAATAAGATAGAGCCATGCTGCGAGTTGTTTCATTCCCTAAATAAACACGGACACTCAAAAAATCCGTTGGGCAAGCGGATTCACATCTCTTACAACCTACACAGTCTTCAGTTCTTGGCGCGGAAGCAATTTGCTTAGCTTTACATCCGTCCCAAGGTATCATTTCTAATACATCTGTGGGGCAGGCTCGTACACATTGAGTACACCCTATGCATGTATCATAAATTTTTACTGAATGTGACATTGGATCTATAAATTCCCGTTTTGAACATAAAAAATTTTCAATCTGGTAAAATCAATAGTAAATGAATCATATATTTTTATTCTAGACACCAGATGAATCAGTGGTTTATCAATTTCTTTTTTAAGAATAAATTGATTCTATTTCTAAATGTGTTCATGAGAGAGGGCCAAGAGACTTTGACTTCTGTTTCCACAATCATGATCATAGCACATGCGAATTCAAATTGGTCAAGACATATAATATATTATATGTCTTATATGTCTGTATTTATATACAGATTACTACTAATTATTCAACAAATTCGATTGATTGATACGAGTTGATTTTCTGTTACGATGGATCGATGAAACAATAGCTAGTCCAATAGCTGCTTCCGCAGCTGCAATAGCTATAACAAAGATTGAAAAAATGTCTCCTTTTAATTGGCGACTATCAAATAAATCAGAAAATATTACGAGATTAATATTAACTGAATTTAGTATAAGCTCAAGACACATCAGTGCTCTAACCATGTTTCGACTTGTAATCAACCCATAGATACCGATAGAAAATAAATATACACTAAAAAAAAGTACATGCTCGAACATCATTGCATTGACTAACTCCTGGGATTCATTTCAATAGGAACAACAATTCAACGGATTCGCTTGACTCAAATAATTACAGAAGAAAAGAAGGTATTGGCAATAAACTAAAAACTTTTTTCAACCCTTTCCATTTTTTTATTTAGAATTTGTAATTCTAAGAATTTTTTATCTAAGTATTTATCATTGACGAGCCATAGTAATTGCACCTATTAAGGAGACTAAAAGAATTATTGAAATGAGTTCAAATGGAAGATAAAAATCTGTTGATAAATGAATACCGATTTGTTGAACGTTACTTATTAGGTCCTGTTCTATAATCTGCTTTGATCTTGTAGTCCAAATAATTCCGTACCATGACGTATCTGGGATAGTAGTAATTAGTGAAAAAAGAATACTTGTACAAACCAGTGAAGTAACCCCATCTCCAACGGTCCAAAGATAGGAATCGTTGGAATATTCTGAACCATTCATGAACATAACTGCAAATATTATTAAGACATTTATAGCTCCTACATAAATAAGGAGCTGCGCAGCAGCTACAAAATAGGAGTTCGATGGAATATAGAATAAGGATATACAAACAAGAACCAATCCCAATGAAAAGGCAGAAAAAATGGGATTGGTAAGTAATACTACTCCCAGACCTCCTAATATAAGGATTGATCCCAGAAACAGTACAAGAATTTCATGTATTGGCGCAAGTAAATTCATTATGTATAAAAGAAGAAATAAATAAATCGAAGTTTTTCATGACCTTCCTCAATGGTTCAGGAAAAGGGTTACCCCATTTTTTTTTTTTGTATATGATACGTTCCTAATTGAATTAAATCCTCATGTAGTATGTATTAATGTAGATAAAACTATTGAACCAATCCTACTTTTTTATCCGAAATAAAAGAGCAGTTCGAATTGTATATTTCGAAATCATCACGAAAAAAAAATATATATAAACTATTGTTAGTTTAAATTAAACACTGATTCTCGACAATCAATAGTTATTTTATTATTTTAGTTACTAACCAACCGAAATGAAAGAAGCTTGGATCCTTTATATGAAAAAAAAAAAATCTTAGTAATCCGTAATCGTTCTTGAATCAAGGGGTTTATCTTTGTCTATTTTGATTTCAGTCGAATTCATAACTGTTTGAATTGTGTAATCTCCAATTACTGACATTGGTAACCGACCCAAAGCAATTTGATTATAATTCAACTCGTGACGATCATAAGTAGAAAGTTCATATTCTTCAGTCATTGATAAACAATTTGTTGGACAATACTCTACACAGTTACCACAAAATATACATACCCCGAAATCAATACTATAATTAAGCAATTGTTTCTTTTTAATATCTCTTTCAAATCTCCAATCTACGACGGGTAGATCTATGGGACATACACGAACACATACTTCACAAGCAATACATTTATCAAATTCAAAGTGGATTCGACCACGGAAACGCTCTGATGTGATCGATTTTTCATAAGGATATTGAATAGTTACAGGTAAACGATTTGTGTGGGATAAAGTAATTATGAAACTTTGACCGATGTACCTCGCAGCTCGTACTGTTTGTTGACTATAATTCATGAACCCAGTCATCATAGGGAACATATTGTAGATATCCATGAATAAATTGATGTTTCTTTCTCTTCTTTGAGAAAAGTTATGAATCAAAAAAAAAAATATATCGTTATTGTATTCTCTTATTTCTTATTTATAGTGAAACAAGTTGGGAAGAAGTTGTTAATAATAGATTCCCTAAAGAAATAGGTAAAAGAAATTTCCATCCAAGATTTAATAGCTGGTCCATTCTCATCCTAGGTAAAGTCCATCTTGTTGTGATAGGAATGAACAGAAACAAATAAGCTTTAACTAATGTAATAAATATACTACTAATTGTCATTCCAAAAACTCCAGACATTTTCTTTATTCCGAAAAGTTCAGGAATGAATATGTATGGAATAGATAAATTCCATCCACCCAAATAAAGAACTGCTACAAATAATGAAGAAACTAATAGATTTAGGTAAGAAGCAACATAAAATAAACCATATTTGATACCTGAATATTCGGTTTGATACCCTGCTACTAATTCCTCCTCTGCTTCTGGTAAATCAAAGGGTAATCTCTCACATTCTGCTAAAGAAGAAATTAGAAAAACTATAAACCCTATAGGTTGACGCCATAGATTCCACCCCCCAAAACCATATTTTGATTGTGCCTCCACTATATCAACTGTACTTAAACTGTTAGATAATCATAGTCGAAAATAAACATTACTGTTCCTATCGCTATTCCAAAACCGTACATGAAACCCCAGCTTCATACGGCTCCTCTATGGTCACAAATAAATATAAGAACTGATTCCGTATTATTGGTATCCTTCTAGGTAGATAGAATAAAAAAAAAAATACATCAAAGAGTTCCCGATTAAACCAATGAAATTCTGTCCGCTAGAATAAAAAAAAAAAAAAGCACTTCCGAATTGATCTCATCCCTTATAATTTAAATTGCTCTTTCTTAAGTAATAACTTACTAATTTAATAAAATACTCGTTATATCACATGAATCATGATAAGAATTCCATATGTATGGGTATGGATCGAGGAAAGAATAAGGATCCTTTTTTTATTATTTTATTACTTTTTCCATTTTATCTATTCTATTATTACTATTATTTTATTCCATTCGATTTCTTTTGTTCCTTTTCTTCGCTCTCGGAAGAGGGTACTGTGAAAAATAAATAAAGGATTAATTCGTTCTTGATAGTCATTTATTTAATCAGTGAATAGGAACATACTCTAGATCGGAATCCTGGGGAAGTACTGCTTGATCATTTCTACAAACTTGAAGCCCTTATTATGATTCGTTTTACGCAGAACTATCTCTTTTTTTTGATGCTTTACATTATCTCCATTACTAATCCTTTGTGTACCTTGGTCTTTCTAACCGTCCACTAATTTTTGATTGATCCCCGGTATGGTAATACGTACAGGGCAGTAGTAGAAACTCCATACACTCCATACAGTTGATCTTTTGCACCCGCTTCAAGATATGTTGACTAATTAAAGAATCTCAATCTTGGGGTAAACAGTTTCCACTGCTTATGTTTACTTCGACTTTATTCTTGTACATAGGGAATGAGATTTTCTCTTCTTACTGCAATTTATAAGCTGTTTTGTTTCACTCATATAACTATCTGGTTTAATTGATCAGCCCGAATGATGGAATGATGAATAAAAAAAAAAAGAAAAATATATATTCAACGCATTCAACCTCTTTCCTTTATTTCTAGGAGAGAGTTAAAAGCTCATGTTCCAACGAATCACACGTAGAGATATTGATAACACACATAGAGTTAATGGTATTTCATAACTAATAGATTGAGCAGCAGCTCGTAGACCACCTGAAAAGGAATATTTATTATTCGATCCGTATCCTGACATAAGAAGCCCAATAGGAGAAATACTTGAAACGGCGATCCATAAAAAAACACCTATACTTAGATCAGCTAAAACAAGGCGATACCCAAAAGGAATTACTAAATAACTTAGTAGGATTGATATGACCGCTATAGACGGTCCGACACTAAACAAACGAATATCCCCTCTAGAGGGGAGAAGGTCCTCTTTAAAAAGTAGTTTGGTCCCATCTGCTAAAGCTTGAAGAATTCCCATTGGGCCAGAATACTCTGGCCCAATACGTTGCTGTATCGCTGCGGATATTTCTCTTTCTAACCAGACAATTACTAGTACCCCTATTGTGATTCCCACTATAAGGGTCAAAATAGGGACAAAGAGCCATATGAGTCCATAGACTTCTTTTAAGAATTCCGATCTATAAAAAGAATTGATAACTTGTACTTCTGTCGTATCAATTATCATTTCAACGATCAACTTCTCCCATAATGATATCTATACTACCTAGTATCGTCATGATATCAGCCAATTTCATTCTTTTAACTAGCTGAGGAAGAATTTGCAAGTTGATGAAACCAGGTGGACGAATTTTCAATCTCCAGGGGAAAACACTATTATCTCCTATCAAATAAATTCCTAATTCTCCTTTTGGGGCTTCTACTCTCACATAAAGTTCTTGTTTCGACAATTCAAAATTAGGTGAAGGTTTTTTACTAATGAATCTATATTCAAAATCATTCCATTCGGAATTCTTTGCTCTATCAAAGCGTCGGACTTCTAAATTTTCATAAGGTCCCCCAGGAATTCCTTCTAAAGCCTGTTGAATAATTTTTATGGATTCCGTCATTTCACCTATTCGTACTAAATAACGAGCTAATGAATCTCCTTCTTTTTGCCATTGGACTTTCCAATCGAATTCATTGTAACACTCATAATGATCAATTTTACGAAGATCCCAGGGGATTCCAGAAGCTCGTAACATGGGTCCTGATAAGCCCCAATTTATTGCTTCCTCCCTGCCAATAATACCCACCCCTTCAACTCGTTCCAAAAAAATAGGATTTAGCGTAATAAGTTTTTGATATTCAGCAACCCCTGTTAAAAAATAATCGCAAAAATCCAAACATTTATCTATCCAGCCGTGAGGTAGATCAGCAGCTACTCCTCCGATACGGAAATAATTATGCATCATTCGCATACCTGTGGCAGCTTCGAATAGATCATATAGTAATTCTCTCTCTCTGAAAATATAGAAAAAGGGAGTTTGTGCACCGATATCCGCCATAAAAGGTCCAAGCCATAACAAATGAGAAGCTATACGACTCAGCTCTAGCATAATGACTCTGATATAGCTGGCTCTTTTGGGTACTTGAACATTTCCTAACTGTTCTGGCGCATTTACCGTTATTGCCTCTGTGAACATAGTAGCTAAATAATCCCAACGTGTTACATAAGGCAAATATTGTATAATTGTTCGGTTTTCCGCTATTTTTTCCATCCCTCTGTGTAAATAGCCCAATATGGGTTCACAGTCAATAACATCTTCACCGTCGAGAGTGACGATCAGTCGAAGAACACCATGCATTGATGGGTGGTGAGGACCCATATTGACTATCATGAGATCTTTTCTTTTCATTGGTATAGTCATATTTTTTCTTCCCCGATTCATTATTCCATAAATTTCTCAAAACTAGGTTCGTCAAAGTGAAAAATCTACTAACTAATAACTAATAAAAAAAAAATGCAAATGAATCATTAAATTAACGAGTTTTTGCCCCCCGAATATCTAACTGACCAATTAATTTCTTATAACGTACTTTATTTTTCTTTGACAAATAAATCAAGAGTCGTTGACGTTTTCCCAGAATTTTTCGTAAACCTCTTTGTGATAAAAAATCTTTTTTATGTAATTCCAAATGTGAAGTAAGTTTACGTATCTTATTGGTGAAACTGAATACTTGAAATTCAACAGCCCCCTTGTTTTCTTCTTTTTCTTCTTGCGGAATAAACGAGATGAATGAACTTTTGACCATAAAAAAATTATTCTATATTTTCTTTTTTTCATGGATTTTACCGATCGGGAAAAATAATATAAATTATATTATGCTAGTTCTTTTAATCTGGTACACACAAAAATTTGTATTTATTCATATACTGCTTTTTTATTTTATCCAAACCAAATTTGCAATTTCATTTGGATAGAAGGAGATGATACATTTATGGATTCACAAAAGAGAATAATTTTTTATACCTCAAAAAAAAGGATTTTGCAGATTTATTCCTAGTAATGGATATGCCATTAAATATAAATAAGTATCCTGTACCAGAAAATTCACACAATGTATATATGCATACATCTTTAGGCTTTCATTTTCATTCATCTTTCGAATATGTTGTGCATTATATTATATAGGATATATACCATTAACTAATTCTGAATCGTGTTCTGATCGTGGATACATATGTATTCTTGACATACTGAACCGACTGCCATTATTAGTATCAAACCAATAGCGATTCATACAAGCTAAATCTTCTAATCGGAAATTCGGCCAAAGAAACAATTTGAATTTAATGAATTTATTTGTATCTGTATTAAGATGCTCATTCAAAAGTGGATTTCTATTCATAACATTCCAATTCCGTGAATTGAAACAAATTAGAATTCTCAATTCTCTACGACGTCTAAGAGATGGAATATTTTCAGGAACAAGAAAATCATAATAATTTTTGTCTTCATTCACAAGCATATTTGTATGTCGTACAATGGATCTGTCGAAATTCGTCTTGCCAACATGTCTTTTTTTTATACATTTTCCATTAGTTTGGTGCTTACTCTTATCGACCAATGAAATACCTATGGCTTGGTATATAATAAATTTTCCATCCCTTTTTCTAGATAGACGAACTGGTTCTATAATCAATATTCCTTTTTTTATCAATTCTGTAAGAGCTAGATCCTTCTGAATAAGCATTACATCCAGACGCATTTCTCCTCTTTGAATCGAGGATATTGCAATTTCCCTTGGATTTATCAGTCTAAGTAGGAGACAATATACCTTGATATTATTGATCATTCTTTGATTCAAGGGGTCATCCCATCTTAATTGAAAAAGGAAATACTTTTTCAGAAAAAAATCTAGTTCTGCTTCCTTTTTGCTCTTGGATTGTTTTTTCTTTTTATGTTTTTTAATTTCTGATCCCGTGTAATTCTCTTCAATATCTTTTTTTTTGTTTTGTTTTAGTAGATCTGATCCAAGACTTCCTTGGCTTTGTTGTTCGTTTTTTTCTTGGTTGGAATTTTCTAATTCAAGAGATTCTTTTTGATTAGATGATATATGAAGATTCTTTTTTTGAGCCACGTTGATGTTTTTATATTGATTAATATTTTCATTTCTATGAAAATCAAAAAGAAGTAATTTTATTGGTATGATCCGTGGTTTAATCTTATATGCATCAAAAAGTAGCGCAAATTCTGGGAAGAACCAAGGTTCTAGATTTGATATGGTACGATATACTTTTTCTTTATTCATTCCCATCAAATCAAAAAAGTGTTTTTTTTTATTAGATGGCTTGATTTCATGATAAATCGTAAGAGAAAAAATATCTTTTTTTTCCGTTTTTTGATAATTATAAGTTTCACTCTTAGTCTTAGTATTTTTATTAATCTTGGTACCGATATGTGCATTGGTCCAGGCCTCAATATCGAAATTCTTTTTAAGACAAAAATGAAGAATTCTACAATCAAAATATTTTCTATCCAGATTTTTATTCATATCAATAATATATCCTTCTTCCACATAATTACTAATGGCTATATTTACCAATACATAAAAAGATTCTGGTTTTAGCATATTTAAATTATATGGAATTTCTTCGTTCCCATTTACTTGTAATGTTGATCCATAAATATATGAGTCTTTCCTATCACCATAATTTATATATTCATGTGATACATAATTTATATATTCATGTGATAAAAGATCATATCTATAGTATTTTTTTAATTTTTCTTTTTGATTCGTCAATGAATCTACTGCATAATAATTTTGTTTCATGTAATCAATTAATTGGTTTTTTTCTTTTTTATGTAAATTTAATTTCATTGGATTTTTATTTTGAATCATATGACGTTGATTAATTTTATTTTGCCATTTTCTCGGTACTAATTGAGACCATTTGGTCTGAGATAAATTGTATTGATAATGAACCTTTAACCAGTTTTTCCATTCATTCATTCCCGACTTATTAATTTTCTTATACCTTGATTTGGTGTCAAATATTCCTTGTGTCATACAATAATCCTTAATTTTATCCCTAAGAAAGGGATAGGTCCTGCGATATTCAAGTAGAGATCTCAAGTGATACTTGTTAAAAAATTGGGTTTGTGATAATTTATAAAATACATATGCTTGGGACAAGGAAGATAAGTCACAATAAATATTTGAATCTTTAGTACTACAAATATTAGTATTAAGAATACTAGTATTATAAAACGCCTTTTTTATAGTCGAAATAAAATTCATAGTATTTGGATTTGTTTCATCAATTCCTTCTTGATTTGTTTCATCGTCGTAAATAGATTTATTGAGAATTTTTTTTGTTGATTCAAAGAAAAGTTGTCCATTCATCCTAGAAATGTTAATGGTACATAGCAAGATATCTATGTATATTTGTTCAATGAAAGATTTCATAAAAAAATGCGATTTACGTATTAATCTAATATTTTTTCTTTTGAATATTTGCCAAATATCTTTCTGTGATTCTGATCTTTTATCATTACAAGTTAAAACTCTTTTTTTCTTTTCTTTTGTAATTTGTTCTATTTGATTCCTGATTATAATTGTCCTACCAACAAGATCTTTCATTTTTTTTTCTACAAGCGAAAAATTTGTCCAATTCATGGATCGAGTTTGAATCGTCAATTCATGGGTAATTTTATTAAGGATTTTCGAATCTTTTCCATTTGTATTGGGTTCATATACTTTCACTTTCCTCAATTCAAATAATAAAATTGGATTTCTTTTTTTAAGTTTTTTCATTATTTTTTTTAAAAATAGAACTATTTTGATGAACCATATTTTTTTTTCTTTATTTAGTCTTAGAAGTCGAAATTTTTTTTTTTTTACTTTTCTAATTTTTTTTTCGAGTTCTTTATAAATGGGTTCAAAAAAAGAAGGTCGTTTTCGGGGAGAACCGAAGGGTATATCCGCTTCCATTCCCCAGATTGTTAAAAAACAAAAATTGTCTTTTTTTCTTTTTTTTTTCATTGGATCTCTATTATGAGATCGTATCTTAGGCCTTCGCCAAGGTTTTAGTAAGAAAGGAAATAGAATCTTTATCTGAATACCATCTGTTAACCAATTTTTGGGAAATTCCGTTTCTGATAATTGAACACCATTATAGGTGCATTTAACATGCATTTCTCTATTCCATTCTTTCAAATCCTCATACCACTCGGGTAATTGGAATAATAGCATACGGCCCATATTTTTAGCTATTATCAATGAGGGTAATACAATGTATTTTCTAAGAAAAGATTGGCTTACTAACATGGAACCTCTTATTGGTTGAGCAAATATAATAGTATCCCAAGTTTCTGATATTGTTATCCGTTCATTTTCCTCTTTTTTCTTTTCGTTTTTTTTATCCCTTTCATTTATCTCTTCCTCCTCACAATCGGAAATTTGCAATTCGGGTTCTAGGTCTCTCCCCATCCAATTCCTAAAAATTAGATTCATCATTTTAGAAATATCAAAAGAAGCTAAAAAGAATGTTTTGTCTATTCGATCCAAAAAAAGTGGGGAATGCACATTTGCTTGAAACGTTTCCCAAGTAACTGTTTTACGTCTTTGAGCACGCATGGATCCTTTGATTATATCCCGGCGAAAATCCGATTGTTGTGAGTAACGTATCAAAGCCACCTCTTCTGCTTGATCACTATTATTACTATTAGTACTAGTAATAGAATTGGTATTCTGATCGTTATCAGTAAAAATGACTACGCGTTTAGCTTTTCTTGAACGAATCTCATGATTTTCCGTCGATTCTTCATCATTTTCTTCCTCTTCTTCTTTCAAATCATCGGTCAATTTATATGACCACCGAGAAACCTTTTTACTGATTTCTTCTATTCCAATAGATTCTTTTGGAAAGGAATTCTCAGTATATGTCAATAGTGATTGCTCATCAAAATGATTAGAAAATAGACCATGAATTTTATTTTTCCAAAAGATTTCTATAGAATCTTCTGTAGAAGTTATTAAATCATTCATGATTGTACGTGAATAGAATTTTTTTATTGTTCCGCGACATGGTCCATTCAAAAGGGGATCATACATTTTAGGCAGGCATTTTTGTTCATTCTCATCATTGCATAATCTGGTCTTTTTTTCTAGTATATCTAGAAAAAGGGATTCTTTTTCTAGAGCTTTTATTCGATTTATTAATTCATTATTCGAGTTATACTTTTTTTGTTCATTAGTATAAACCCAAAAATAATACAGGTTTTTATGAGATAGTTTTTCTGTCGTGTACAAAAAAATGTTTCGTTCTATCATTTCCGAAAAAATCGATAAACTAGGTGGATATGTAAAAGATATTATTTGTTTTCCATCACTTGGACATGTATAAACAAAATATTGTGACAGTTCATTTCGTACAGTATTTTCAAATCCATTATTTCTTATATATCGTAATGGGCGATTCCATTTTTTATAATCGAAAAGAAAAGTCACAAGTGATTTTTCAAACCATAAGGAGAAAAAAGTCTTTTCTTTTTTCTCTTCTTTAAGTCTTCCCAATTCCCAATTATCTTGATACCCATCAAGATAAGAATCTTCATAAACTGGGCTATCTTTATAGCATGTCTCTTTAAAGTGAAAGTGGAATTCATCCTTTGTTTTTTCCTTTCCATTCACTCGGATTTCTTCCCTTTCATCTATTTTGTCCAGATCCTCCTTTTCTTCCGAACAAAGGGAAAGGTCTTCTTCGTTGGATCCCTCTTGTTCCTGTTTAGTCTC